TAGTGTCTATAATTGATTTCTTCTGTGTAATACTAATCGATAGGGCCTCATCGGTAAGTGATGCAAGATCTCGTACATTGGAACCCATGGTTATGGCCTCGAATCCATTAGTAAGGAACATTTTCTTTTCCAAGCGAAATCCCCTAGTATATGAAAGAGTGAAAAAGTGCTTTCGTTGTTGTGGAATAAGAAGCCTTCGTAGCTTAATGCATGTATTTAATTTATTCGGAGCTATTAGAGCGGGATCCACTTTTTGGGGAATATGAGTCGAAGCAATAACAAGAATATTTCTATTGGAACATCTTTCACAATCCCTGGAGAGATAGTTCAGTAATAGACCGAGGGATAAATAATTCGACTCATTCACATCCAGATCATGAATGTTTGGAATCCATATTATGCAAGGAGACATTGCTTTTGCTAATTCGAATTGAAGGGTGATATAAAACCGGTCTATTTCCGGCATCATATCCATAGTTAGCGCATTCATCATAGTTAGAAGCTCCAGCTTCGTATCAAGGTCCCGGTCGATATCGTCGATATCGTCACTATCATCAATATCGTCACTATCATCAAAAAGAAAGCCCTTAGGCTTGTTATCCAGGAACTTGTTCAGAAATACTGTAATGAAAGGAACATAGGAGTTTGTCGCTAGGTATTTGACCAAATAGGATCGTCCAGTTCCTATAGAACCTATCACTAAAATACCCCTAGAGAGGGCTAAGCGGAGCGAAAAAGGTTTTCCATGAGACGGGAAATGAAAACTATTAGCCCCACAGGAGATTTGTGAATAAGTGATTTTCTGATAATGAGCAAGGAATATCCGTCTTTCTGCTAAACAGGATGTATTGAACTCATAATTCATTAGATACTTTTTATGAATGTCAACTAAGTATCGTAAGTAAATTGCTCCCGGTTGTTCAATCATTTGATAACCAGAGTCATTCTTTGCTAAATGATCATTATGAGTCAGACTCAATAGAATTTGATCAATCCTTTTTTCTGTCGTTAAGGCGGAGAACTGAACCAAGAATTCTCTGTCTTTATCATCGATCGAATCACTGTTTGAGACCCAGGATTCTATTTTATCATCAATCCAATCACCGTTCACCTTTTTTCTTTTTCTTATCAATGAATAGGTCTCTTTACTTGTATGACTTAGATGTCTCGTATTTCTGGAAAAAGCGATTCGATTGATGGGATTTGGTATGATACTTATGAAATCGATCATATCGATGAGATTGATATTCAAATATTTATTCTTAGAACGTATTGATTTGACCCCATAAGTGGGACCGCCACCCCCTAGCATGTTGCCCCCAGAAACAGAACCCCGTATTTCTTCTAGAGAATCTCCTAATTGTTCCCGAGCAACTAGAAAGAGATTCTTTAACCAGAAAGAATTCAGTTCAGATGTATCAGATGTAGGATACCTATCCAGAAGTTTTCGCAACTCAATCATGTATGATGGAATCATCAAAGATTTGACCCTTTCGAACTCTGTCTGTAACTCACTATAGGCTGGAGAAACAAAAAGAAGATGTGTACGAACGAGATATCCAGCAACAAGAAAAAGGAAAAGGATTGAATAGAGGAACTCCCGAACATTTGGCGATCTCAGATGTGTCGATATCAATGGTGACTCATTATTTCGATGAAATATTTCTTTGGACAGAAGAAGATTATGTAAACACTTACTCGAAATCTCACTTATCAGATTCCATTGTGGAAGATACAATTTTTTCTGAAGAATTTGCCATGATATATCTAATCCATGCATAATATCATGAAAAACAGATACAAATTTTTGGCTGCTACTTAGTATCGGCAATAGGCCTGAAAAAGTATCTAAAAATATTAAATTTATATATTTGTATCCTGTCGAAGTAAGGAACCATGGCATATATGTTTGGAATATATTCCAGTTTGAGAGAGTTGAAAAAGCACCATCTCGTTGAAAGTTTCTATACATCTGCCCTTTCTCAAGGCATTTCTTTAGACAAAGACCCCGTTTTTTCCTCTTTTCGGGTGGTAAATATTTCTCAGAACATGGAGTGTGAATCAAACCCATGTTTGAATTGAAATTGAGATACTGATGCAAGTTCTTCCCTTCTGAATCAGACAGATTCATATCTGAAAGAGGTTGACAATAAGTTCTTTCAAAATTGAATATTTGTCCCTCTCTTAGAAGTGTTCCAGAAATCTCTGCGATCGAGTAAATAGCTCTACGAACGAATGGATCGGATCGAATTGGAAAATGGAAAGATTTGTACAAGTTATACCTTTCGTCACCATTTTGTGGAAAATCGTTAAGTATGAATATGTTAGACACCTGTAACTCGATTGGTGAAACAGTATCTCTATCCAAAAAAGCATATTTTTTTTTACCGCCGCGAAAAGAAACTATTTTGTTGCGAATGAACAAGATATTGAGGAATTGTCCATACGTATAATCAGAATTTTTGATACGGGCCTTTTCCACATAAAAAGGGAATCCTTT